AGAAGGCCTTGGACTCGTAATGGATCTTGAAGAACTATTTCTGTGTCTCCCTGACCAAAACCTCCTACATTTGGATTACTTGTTAATGGTTGATCAAGCTTGATGGATTCACCTTCTGAAACAAGAAGTTCTGGTCCTGGAGGTATAATATCAACCACTTGACGTCCTTCTGATGCATCAACTATGGTTATTTCATATCCCCCTTTTTCTTTACGTGCTATTCTGCTTACTATACCAGCAGATGTAGCATTATAAACTGTATTGTTACTCTTGCTACCATCAGGATAAATCTGACCCCTTCCCCTGTTCCCACCTACATATATGGGATATTTTAAGAAGTAAACGTCTTTTTTCGTAGCAGGGTCGGGGGAAAGAATAGGAAAGACGATTTCACTATATTTTTTACCGGGAACAGGACCTATCACAAGAATATTTCTTTTATTAGGACGATAACACTGAAAAGAAAGATTGCCCATCTTTTCTTTCATTTCGGGAGAAATACGATCGGGGGGGGCTAATTCGAATCCCTCGGGTAAAATAAGAACAGCTCCTACATTCAAAGCTCCTTTTTTACCATTAGCAAGAACTTGTTTCAGTTGCATATCATAAGGAATTCGAACAACTGCTTCAAATACAGTATCAGGAAGTACAGCTTGCGGAACTTCAATATCCACGGGCTTATTAGCTAAATGGCAATTGGCACATATAATTCGCCCAGTTGCTTCTCGTGGATTTTCATAACCCTGCTGCGCAAAAATGGGATATGCATTTGAAATAGATGCTCGAGTTATTACATATATCATGATCGATACATAAATGGATCGAGTCATCTGTTCTTTTACCCAAGAAAAAGTATTTCTATTTTGCATGGTCCAATCATTGATCCCCGGAATTTCTACAATAAATTTGATAGGTAGCTAGTAGAATTCCCTATCCACAAGTTTGCCATTGTATTGATTGTACTTAAAGAATTGTACTGGTGGAATCTAGTATGAATACCTTGAATTGAAAAGGTAGAAGTCTAAAAAAGAAGTAAGATGAAAAATGATTTATTTATACACAAAGATTCTGATTTGATTGATATCAAAAGATCTAAGGAATTATTCATTCATTGAATGATAAATTACTACAAGCGAAGGAGATACACGATTTAAAAAATGGAAGATCCAATATTTCACAATTGTATCTAGAATCACTGGAAAAGTGGAAACAAGACCAGATAGAATCTGATCATTCTGAGCCAATCCAAAATCGTTGTAGATCGAACAAATCATTAGTTCCCAACCATGGGTCGAGTGAAATCCGATCCATAAATCAGTAACTAAAAGAATCGAAAAAGCTTTGATTGTATCACTTAAGTTATATAAAAATTCCTGAATCCAAGAATTTATAATGAAGAGTTCTTCATTACCCAGAAAAAAATAACCACTTAGAATAACGAAACAGATTATATTTGTAGAGAAATGCAAAATGATATGGAAATGAGATTCATTTAGTCTTTGGACTAATTGTATTGTTTCCTTGTGCATTCCTATACGAAGTATTTGCATATGTGTTTCCGAGTACTCCTTTATCATCTCGTCCAACAGGAATAGTTCTTCTAATTCCAGAAATTTTTCTAGAACATTTTTCTCTTGAATATCATTCAAAAGGATTTCGGATTGCCTGGTATTCCACCAATTCAGAAACCAAGTTTCTAGACATTTATTAAATGAGAGAGAAACCCACCAGGGCAAAAAGAGTATAGACACAAGATATGGGAGGGAAGCCCATGCTTTCTTTTTTTTCATTCTGTATCCGTGATGTGAATTGTTAATGAACCTGTTTCATTCGTCGATTCTATCTGATATTTCTATGAAGCACGAATCATATAACAAGAGCCTATAACTCTAACAAGAATAAGGTATCGAACCTATGGATCTTTTCCTATTTTTGTTTTTGTGTAAGAATCAAGTCTTTGGATCTAGAATAGAACATACAAGAAAGGCCCTTTTCGAATGAAAAAAAAAGAAGTAAATATTCTTTCTACTTTCCATATTCTAGAGATCACAATTAGGCAAATTGTGACCGATTTCCCCTTCATTTATTCCTTTCAATGAAGACTCGAAAACCCATTTGAACTAACAAATCTGATTTTGATTTCAAGACGAATCCTATCGGATCCTTTAATTCTTTTATTTCTATTTTGAATTCGAAAGATTTCATTGTCTAACCGTAGCGCGGGGATAGGGTATCAATTCAAAGGCCTAAAAAGAGGAATTATGTTTTACGAAAACAAAAGACATGTTAGGATATTTGATGAATCTATACTTATGAGACCTTTGACTAGTATAAAGAATGAAGCTGGACGCCATGTGTATGCGTATACAAAATAGTTTTTGTGTACAAATAGTTTAGATTCTCCTTAATCTATTTTTTTATATATTTTATTTGATTAGTTAGATTAGATTTTATTATTATTATTATTGTTCCTTATACGTCCTCCTGCTTTTGAGATGTATTAAGTTCCTTCTCTCATGCTGATATTTTCAGTTCATTTCAAAATACTTCAATGGGTACGCGCAAGAAATAGGCCAATTCGGCAGCTTTTTGTTCAATTTCTCGTGGAGTCAAATTATCATGAGTACGGGTCAAGGGAATGGCTCCTTGTCCCTTTATTTCCATATAAAGGACACGACGAGGAAAAATACCCTCTCTGACCTCCATTCTTATTGATTGGATATCTTTCATAAAGATACGAAGAAAGATGCGACGATTTCTTCCAGGAAATCCCCAACGAAAAAGGGACATTATCCCTTCTTTTCTATCGAATTGGTCATAACCACTACCTACATTCCATGAAATTGTGCACCACAAATAAGAACTAATGAATAGACCTGCAATCCCATAGAAAGACATCACGATCCCCTGTGGGAAAAAGATAATTTGCTGAGACGGAAATACGGATATCAGATTTTTACCAAGATAACTGGAAGTTCCAACCACTAAGAATCCTAGTGAACCTAAAAAAAGGATACAGGCCCAGCAAAAATTACTTGTTTTTCGAGACCCCGTTATAAGTTCTATCCATATATGTTCTGATCGCCAGTTCATACTATATTAGATCCAGTTGCATTTGATTGGAATTGAGAGAATAACCCAAATGGGATTTTACTCGACTTTTATTGCTTGATCCTGAAGTAACTTTCATCAACTAGCAGCATTTCGATAGGAACCATTAGGAAGAATTGGTTAGATACATTGAGTTTCTATTTCAAAGATTTTTCAAAAAAGATTTGCTGATCATTTTTCATTTAATCATTTCATTGATTAAGCTATAACCGCATATACATGCTGCATTAATGCGTATATTATGCATCGGCATACATAACAAAACAACTCTTCCATTTGTTTTCGGAAAGGCCACATATATCATATTACATTAAAAAAAAGTATCTGTATGATGATCAAGTGTTGAAAGAAATTGATGAGATTTGGTCCCATCATATTTAAACAATCTTGTTTTTTTGGACATAAAGAGATAAAGAAGCCATTGCGATTGCCGGAAAGACTAGGCCTACTAAAGGAACAAAAATAGAGGGAAAGTTCAAATCTATCATAGAATGGGTACCTCGATTTCATATTTGTACCTATTATAATTCTAAATTAGAATTATAAAGATATCAGATATCTTATGATAAGTCTATCTATTATAAATAATATTAAGATAATATTAATATGAAGTATTTAATAATCAATAACGAATGTAGAACTCAATGAAGTGTACCTATTCCTCTTTCTACACGAATATGTATGAGAATCCGCTTTCAGAAATTGGATTCTTCTTCTCCCATCCTTATCTTTATCGTCTTTCTATCTTTCTTTTCAAAACACCTTTTTGTTTTGAAAGGAAAGATAGAAAAGAGTTTCTTATGAGTTCCTGACTTTAACCAATCTTATCCAACAAACAAGGATAAGGATTCCTAGTGAAAAACGGGGGTTTTCGCTAAATAAAAAGAACTTCTATATTATTCTTATTTGTTATTTGAATATTTCTATTTTCTTTATTTGATTTTAGATTTATTCTTTCTTTTTATTGAATATTTTCTTTTTATTTTTTTCCTATATCTTTTTTTATCATTTTTTTTTTTTTTTCTATTATAATGAACTAAATGCGTATTCGCTACAAATAAAAATAACTGAAGCTAGTGATATACTTCCATTTGAAAATGAAGAATTTCAATCTTTTTTTTTAAATTATTTTTTTTGAATCTTGATTCAAGGGAAGGAAACCGTGTAGCTGAAATAACTCATTAAGAACACCTTTTAAAGGATTACGTGGTACGATTGGGTCGAATAAGCCCTTATGGAATAAAGACTCAGCCGCTTGTGAACCGTCGGGTACTGTATTTTTCAATGTTTGTTCAATTACTCTTTTACCCGCAAACGCAATGTAGGCATTAGGTTCAGCAATAATGATATCTCCCAACATACCAAAACTTGCTGTAACTCCACCAGTTGTAGGAGATGTAAGGATTGATACATAGAATAACTTTTTATTTGATTGATAATCATATGAAGCAGAAGATATTTTAGCCATTTGCATCAAGCTCAAACTCCCTTCTTGCATGCGTGCTCCTCCAGAAGCACACACAATAATGACAGGTAGAGATCGATTAGTAGCATACTCGATCAAACGGGTGATTTTCTCACCTACTACGGATCCCATACTACCTCCCATAAACTTAAAATCCATAACTCCAATTGCTATAAGAATACTATTTAGTTGACCTACGCCCGTTTGAACAGCTTCAGTTAAACCCGTTTTTTTTTGAGAAAAATAGATGCGATCTATATAGGGTTCCTCCTCTGAATGAAATTCAATAGGGTCTATAGAGACCATATCTTCATCCATAGGCTCCCAAGTGCCAGGATCAATAAAGAGTTCGATTCTATCTGAACTACTCATTTTCAAATGATATCCGCAGTGTTCACAAATATTCATTTTTGAACTAAAAAATTTTTTATAATTTAATTCATAACAATTCTCACATTGAACCCATAACTGTTTGTATTTTGTATTTAGATTATTTATATCAAAATCATTAGATTTTTCTCTTTTATTTAAATAACTGCTACTAGTTTTGATACTATAATTTACACTTTCAATACTACTTGTACTTTCCATACAAATGAAACTAGAAATGTAACTGTCAATATCACTGTAAATGTCACTATTAAGACTTATTTCAAAACGAAGATAATTATCAATGCAACTATTAATGTGATTATTCCAATTATTCCAATTAGATTGAGTATCATACATGGAATAATAATAGTAGTAATTACTATTATTAGACCCACTATTCAAATAACTAGAAAAAATAATCTTTAGTTCACTCAAAAAAGAACTAGCATTGTCAATATCAAAATCCTTATTTTCAATATCAAAATCCTTATTTTCCATATCAAAAATCTTATTTTCTATATCAAAATATACAGAATAAGTGTCACCATTACTATTTCTAACTAAAAAAGTATGATCAGAGATCAAACTCAAAATATTCCTGTTATCAAAGAAATAATAATAATTTAGATAATTCATATTACTGAAACTAGAATTGTCCCAACTAGGAATCTTTTTATCCGCATCATTTAGAATAGTTTCTTCACTCCCACCGGTATGTCCAAGAGCATCAAGACTATCCATTGATTTACTTAGTCTACACCTATGTTCTAACTTCTTGTTAGACAACATCGAATTGAACCAACATTTTTCCATAGATTCTTTCTGTCCCCTATTTTAGGAAAACCTAATACTAATAGATGAATAGTCATTCGATGAAGAAAAAATCATTTTACTATTTCTTTTTATTTCTCATCAGAATTCAAATGAAGCATATGATCGAATCATCAAGATTGTTAATGAAAAACGAGCGAGTCTTTAAAATAAAGGATTCTCCTGTTGAGGAATCCGGTGAATCATTTCAATATTATGATAGTGATTCTGATAGAATTTTTTCAAAAAAAAAAAGATATATAAATAGAAAGACAGGTTTCTCTCATGTAAAACTTTCAATTATCATCAAAAATATAATTATACATAGTTGTTTCTTCCCATAAATTCAAAAGGAATTCTCGTCTCGTAGAATCTCGTGTCATATAGTCAAAGAATAAAAAGAGTTTCTATTACAACAGGGAACGAAAAAGACAATATACAGGATAGGGGTAGAAGGGATCCTTCCCTTGGCTTAATCTATGGTCTGAAACTAAGGAATATAAAATGATCCGCCAATCCAATCCCAAGGATCCATAATTCAGTCTATGGTTCCAACAAGAAAGAATAGAATAGATAAGTTGTTTAGTCTTCCTTCGATCTTATCTTATTATGTTTATATTTTGTATATACTTGTATATTCTATTGTATATCGTAAAGTCTTTACATATAAAAAAAAGATATATGCAAATACACAAAGACCCTCATAGTTCATAGTATAGGATTAGTATAAGATGTTTATTCTTTATTAGATTTGGCCCAATCTTTCTTTTTTTGAGGAAAAGATTGGGCCAAGTTTCATTGCAATCAATTAGGAGAACAAACAGGAACTGCTGAATTATACGCGCTTATTTTGTCTCTTTATCTAGCTTATCCACTTTATCAACTGGGTCGAAATCAAATGTGATCTGTTTCCATATTTCACAAGCAGCGGCTAGCTCAGGGCTCCATTTGCTAGCTTCACGAATAATATCATTACCTTCACGAGCAAGATCACGTCCCTCATTACGAGCTTGTACACATGCTTCTAAAGCCACCCGATTAGCTACTGCACCGGGTGCATTTCCCCAAGGGTGCCCTAAAGTTCCTCCACCGAACTGTAGTACGGAATCATCCCCAAAGATTTCGGTTAGGGCAGGCATATGCCAAACATGAATACCCCCTGAAGCCACGGGCAGAACACCTGGCATAGAGACCCAGTCTTGAGTGAAAAAAATACCACGACTTCGATCTTTTTCAATAAAATCATCACGTAACAAATCAACAAAACCCAAAGTCATCTCACGTTCCCCCTCCAGTTTACCCACTACTGTACCAGCGTGAATATGATCTCCACCAGACATACGTAATGCTTTAGCTAGTACACGAAAATGCATACCATGATTTTTCTGTCTATCAATAACTGCATGCATTGCGCGATGGATGTGAAGAAGTAGACCATTGTCGCGGCAATAATGAGCTAAACTAGTATTTGCGGTGAACCCCCCAGTTAAGTAGTCATGCATTACGATAGGAACTCCCAATTCTCTGGCAAATACCGCTCTTTTGATCATTTCTTCACATGTACCCGCAGTTGCATTCAAGTAATGTCCTTTAATTTCACCCGTTTCGGCTTGCGCTTTATAAAGCGCTTCAGCACAAAATAAGAAACGATCTCTCCAACGCATAAATGGTTGTGAATTTACGTTTTCATCATCCTTAGTAAAATCAAGTCCACCCCGTAGACATTCATAAACTGCTCTACC